CCACCCCAGCTCTGAGTTAACTATTTCAGAGCTCTATCCCTTTCTTCTTTCTTTCCTAGCCTACTCAAAAACTATTTAGGAAGGGCTACCGTTATATACGCAATTAAGAAAGGATGCCGAATCATCCACCGAATCCTATGTTTCATCCTAGTTTATTTGATGTGTATACCTGTTTTTCAGTTGGCCTCATGTATATATATATCTAGGCCAATGTTATTGGTCAAGTGTTCAGTGGAACCGAATCATGATGCTGGAGTAGGAGGTCTCTTTACTGGTTCTTGCGGGTATTCCTGGGACTTTGTTACCAGCTCTACTAGCTATAGCCCTTGTTGCAGGAGCGAAGGGTGATAGACTCTCAGGTGAGCCGGGAAGCCTTATTACTTTTCTTTCGATGCTAGCGGGAGGTCGAATCCCTAATTAGAGAAGAAGAATAAGAATCAGTACTTCGTCGCGAGCGTCATTAAGCTTCTTCTTTAAGGGCATTTCCTTTCCGGATGGATGCGGGGTTACGGGTGGCCGTGAGAAGGTCGTGGAGGACGCTCTAGCCTGGAATGCTTGCAAAGTAGCTAGGCCTGTCCTCGTTCTAGTAGTGGGAAAATCCCCTGCTTCAGAAGGAATCCGATTAAAGAATGAAAGTGTGATCATTCCGGATGTGGAGAATCCGGTGCTAGTCTTAGTCAGAATCCCCCTTCCGCCTGTCACTCTTCCTTAGCTCAGGATCGATGCTATCGGTAAGGGTAAGAGCGGGCCGTTTCGCTATTCTATGAGGCCGAAAAGCCCCTTTAAGTTACTCGTGCACGGAATCAAACAAGAGGAGGTTGCCTGATGGGACGTCGGCCTTTGTCGACCAGTGCTGAATTTCTCGTGATTGGCTAAACAGCGGCATAGGTAACGCCTTTTTTCTTTCTTTGATTACAGCGTTCAATAAAAGCGGCGCTTCTCGTTCTGGTTGCTTAGTTTTTTTCGGATAGTAATCAGATCCTGTACTAGAGCTAGTCTAATCGATCTGTAACTCTTCCGGAGGAAGCCTTTTTCCTTGAGTTTTGAGGGGTTTCCGCATCTCCTGCAGCTCTGTTGCTAGCCTGTATAATCGGATCGAGGGGATGTAACGCCTGTTGTCGAGTGTCGAGCTGTGCTGAATTTCTAATCTCGTGATCGGCTAAACAAAGGCATAGGTAAATATTAGTCTTGATTCTTTATTTAAGTAATTACTCCTGCCTATTTAATGGGGCTGCATCGCTTTGGGCTATCTTCTTTCTCCTCGTTCTTGGGACTTGCTTTAAGACTGTGTTATTAATCCTCTATTCCCTCTGTTTGGATCCCACCTTGTTCGAATCCTCATCCATTCTCCTTGTGTTGAGGTCGTCTTTCGAGCACTTCCGGTTCGCGATTCCCTTGTTAATGAATCTTTCCTGCCCTTGTTATCAATCAAACCTTTTCACCTTCTAAACTGATTTACCTTCCCAGTCCACTTCCTCTCCTAATATGAGATCAGAATCGAAGATTGCTGCTAGTCTGATTTCATTTCTATCGGCCTCTTTCTTCTTTCTATAATACAACTGATCGGTAAGGGAAGCTGTCCAAACTGATCGGCAAGAGAGCGCCACCCATCCCCCTCACCACGCTGCTTCCACCCGCAGACACAGACTTTGGGGTCGAAGACTCCATAGTGTCTTTAACCTACTGGATTTATGGGAGAAACCTCCATAGTGAAGCGCGCCTTTGAGGCTAAAACCTTGCCTATACATGTAAGCTTAGCGGGTAAAAGAGACCCGCTAGACAGCACTTTCCTTACCGTAAGGTAACTCGCTGCAATCCATTTCCAAAGTCTTCATATGCTCTTCAGATAGCTCCATCGAACTGCGATAGCTGCTAGTCTACCTATTCGTATTGGAACTATCCTACCTCCTATTTCTAAACCCAGAACTCAGATATTTGATTCTTGGATGACTGATCTACTAAAGGTAAGTAACTTGATTAACCCGCTTCAAAGCAATATGCGGCTTCTACGCTATCAATAAAATACTAATCCGTTCAACAATTACGACCCCGCTATTACCTTTTCTCTAATAATCTTCATCAGGATAGCACACGCACACCGTATTACAATTAGGGTATAAAAAGACCATCCAGCCCTCATCACAGAGAATAGGCTCATCACCAGGTCCAATAGACGTGAGCTGTCCTGCCAGACAGAGTTCTTCCAAGAGTGTATACCCAGCATTATAGTCGAAGATAACTTTCTCATTCTCTCTAGTTGAAAAAAAAACTTCATTATTGAATCGGTAAAATGCTACCCCCGGAAAACGTCCGACAAATACAGCCGTCCCGAACAGAGGAAAAACCCTCCGACATCAATTTCGAAGTGAATTTATCCAGTTGAGGCATCTTGATTGAGAATAAAGGATTCCCCCCTAGGGGGTGGTAACGCGCTACTACTTAAACTACTTATGTTAATTCTACTTACGCTAAAAATAAAAATCTAACAGAAGCCAGAAAT